ATATTTTTTTTTATATTTATATGAAAAAATTATTGAAATCGGCCTAAAAAAAAAATAAGTACTTAATTACTATAAATTATATTTATATGCATATATATATATATATACATACGTATGTATACGCATACGTATATATATATATATATAATTTAATTAATTAATAAATTATTTAAATATATAAATATAAATATATTTAAATTAAAATAATTATAATTTAATAATTATTGGATACATTAATATTATTAATATTAATTATTTGTAATTTAAATGAACTGTATTAGGATTATCATTAAATTACTTTTTAATATGAATATTATAAGAAAAAAAATAAGAGAAATATTAAAAATTTATTAATTTCTATTATACATTTAATATAAAAAAAAAAAAAAAAAAAAAATCTATTTAAAAAATATTATAAATAGATAAAAATTTATGTTTTTTAAAATTTATTATGAATTTATTTTACATATAAATTTTAGTGTTAATTTTTAATTATTTAAATAATATTTAAATATTAATGGTAGTAATTGATTTTAAAAATTTAAGAAATTAAGATTTAGTAATATAAAAATTAATAACTAATTTTGTGCCAGCAGTTGCGGTTATACAAAAATTAAATTAAATTATTTCAGTATATAATAAATAAAATATTAATTAAAATAAATATTAAATTATTAGGTAAAATTTTAATTTAATTAAATTTTATATAAATTTTATGAATTAGTAAATTTTATTATAAACTAGGATTAGATACCCTATTATTAAAAATTTAAATTATAATACTAAAATAGTAAATATAAGATATTGAAACTTAAATAATATGGCGGTATTTTAGTTCATTTAGAGGAATCTGTCTAATAATTGATAATCCACGAATAAATTTACTTAATTTATTATTTTATATATCGTTGTTAAAAAAATATTTTTTATTAAAAATAATATTTAAAAATTAAAATAAAAAATTAATTCAGATCAAGATGTAGAGTATAATTAAGAATATGATGGATTACAATAAATATATTTAAATGAATAATTATTTGAAATATAAATTTGAAGGTGGATTTAAATGTAATTTTATTTAGTTTAATAAAATGATTAAAAATTAAAATATGTACATATTGCCCGTCACTTTCATTTAAAAATTGGAATAAGTCGTAACAAAGTAGAGGTACTGGAAAGTGTTTCTAGAATGATCAAATTAGAGCTTGATATAAGTATTTCATTTACATTGAGAAGAAATTATAAAATTAATTAATTTGAGGGGGAAAAATTAAATATTATAAAGTTATTAAAAAAAATTTTTAAGTTAAAAATAAATAATGGGGGTTAAAGTATTTTTAATGGAAAAAATTAAAATTTTAATAGGAAATTAGTATTGAAAAAGAATTTTGAAATAAAAATTAAAAATTAATTTATTTTTAAGAAATTTTTATTTAATGTATCTTGTGTATCAGAGTTTATTAAATAAAAAATTTAATTAAATAAATCTCGAATTTAAAAGAGCTAATTAATTAATAAAGTTAATGTAGAAAAATTATTTTAAATAATTAATTAGAAGTTAAATGTTAGTCGTTTTTAAATATATCTAGTTTTTTTAGAAATAAATTTAATTTAAAATTTAATTTAATTGAATTTTATTAAAATAATTTTAATAAAATTAAATTTAATAATTTAAGGGATAAGCTTTAAATTAAAATATTATAATAAAAATAATATTAAAATTAAAATTTTTAAAATTTATATTGTTTAAAAATTATAATTTTTTATAAAAAATTTTATAAAAAATAAAATTTTAAAAAATATTTAATTTTTTATAAAAAAATAATTTTTAATAAATGAAAATTAGTTATAATGATAAAATTAGTATATTATATTATATTTAAATTATAAATAGTAAATTTAATTAATTAAAAGGAATTCGGCAAAAATTTATGTTCACTTGTTTATCAAAAACATGTCTTTTAGTAAATAATTTAAAGTCTAATCTGCCCACTGATATAATTATATTGAAGGGCTGCAGTATATTGACTGTACAAAGGTAGCATAATCATTAGTCTTTTAAATGAAGACTTGTATGAAAGATTTGATGAAATATAAACTGTCTCTTAATTAAATAATAAAATTTTATTTTTTAGTAAAAAAGCTAAAATTTATTTAAAAGACGAGAAGACCCTATAGAGTTTTATAATTATTTTATTTAAAATTAAATATTTAATTTTGTTATTAAAAATAAAATAATTATTATATTGGGGTGATAGAAAAATTTATAGAACTTTTTTTAAAAATTAAACATTAATAAATGATTATATGATCCATTAATAATGATTATAAGAAAAAATTACCTTAGGGATAACAGCGTAATATTTTTTTTTAGTTCAAATAAAAAAAAAAGTTTGCGACCTCGATGTTGGATTAAGATAAAATTTAAATGCAAAAGTTTAAAATTTTGATCTGTTCGATCATTAAAATCTTACATGATCTGAGTTCAAACCGGTGTAAGCCAGGTTGGTTTCTATCTTTAGAAAAATAAAATATTTTAGTACGAAAGGATCAAATATTTAAAATAATTTTAATAAAAAGAATATTATTAATAAAAATTAAAATTAAAATAATATAATTATTTAAGCATATATATATATATATATATATATATATGCTATTTTGGCAGAAAAATGTCATGGTTTTAGAAATCATTAATATATAATTTATTATATAGATAGTAAATGATTATAAAATATATATATATATATATATATATATGCTATTTTGGCAGAAAAATGTCATGGTTTTAGAAATCATTAATATATAATTTATTATATAGATAGTAAATGATTATAAAAGATTTAATAACTATTATTATTGGTGTATTAATTTTAATTATTGGGGTATTAATTGGGGTTGCTTTTTTAGTATTATTAGAACGTAAAGTTTTAGGATATATTCAAATTCGGAAAGGACCTAATAAAGTAGGATTTTTAGGATTATTACAACCTTTTTCTGATGCAATTAAGTTATTTAGAAGGGAACAAATTTATTTAAATTATTCTAATTATGTTTTTTATTATTTTTCCCCCGTATTAAGATTTATATTAGGTTTAATATCTTGAATAGTAATTCCTTATTATTTTAATATAATTATATTTAATATAGGAATTTTATTTTTTTTATGTTGTACAAGTTTAGGGGTGTATACAGTTATAATTGCTGGTTGATCTTCTAATTCTAATTATTCTTTATTAGGAGGATTACGAGCTGTTGCTCAGACAATTTCTTATGAAGTTAGTTTAGCTTTAATTATATTATCTAGTATTATATTAATTATGGATTTTAATTTAATTAAATTTATAAATTATCAGGAAATAATTTGATTTTTATTAATAATATTACCTTTAAGATTATGTTTTTTATCTTCATTAATAGCTGAAACTAATCGTACTCCATTTGATTTTGCTGAAGGAGAAAGAGAGTTAGTATCAGGGTTTAATACAGAATATAGAAGAGGGGGATTTGCTTTAATTTTTTTAGCTGAATATTCTAGTATTTTATTTATGAGATTATTATTTGTAATAATGTATATAGGTGGTTATGATTTAAGTTTATTTTTTTATTTAAAAATTATATTAATTTCATTTAGTTTTATTTGAATTCGTGGGACTTTACCACGTTATCGTTATGATAAATTAATATATTTATGTTGAAAAAGATATTTACCAATTTCTTTAAATTATTTATTATTTTTTATTGGGTTAAAAATAATATTAATTTATAAAATAAATTTAGTATAAATAAATTAATAGAATAAAAATTCTTTCTTAAGTTTTCAAAACAAATGCTTATACAAGCTCATTAATTAAAATTTAAAAATTAAATTATCTCAAAATTTATTTAATATAGGGTTAATAATAAAATATGAAAAATAAAAAATTGTTAATAATTGTCCAGTAATAACATATAAATTTTCTACAGGTCGAGCTCCAATTCATGTTAATAAAATAATAATTATAATAAAAAATCAAAATAAAATTTGATTTAAAGGATAAAAATGTATACCTTGAAATTTTTTGTTAAATGTAAAGGGTAAAATAATTAAAATTAAAATTGATAATACTAAAGCAATTACTCCTCCTAGTTTATTAGGGATAGATCGTAGGATTGCATAAGCAAATAAAAAATATCATTCAGGTTGAATATGAATAGGGGTAACTAAAGGATTTGCAGGAATAAAGTTATCTGGATCTCCTAGTAAATAAGGATTAGTTAAAGTGAGGAAAGTTAATAATATAATTAAGATAATAAATCCAATTAGATCTTTAAAAGTAAAAAATGGGTGAAAAGAAATTTTATCTAAATTTCTATTAATTCCTAATGGATTATTAGATCCAGTTTGATGTAAAAAAAGTAAATGAATTATAGATATTATTAAAATAATGAAAGGAAAAAGAAAGTGGAAAGTATAAAATCGAGTTAATGTAGCATTATCTACTGCAAATCCTCCTCAAATTCAATTTACAAGAAGAGTACCTAAATAAGGAATAGCTGATAGTAAATTAGTAATAACTGTTGCTCCTCAAAAAGATATTTGACCTCAAGGTAACACATATCCTATAAATGCTGTAGCTATTAATAAGAATAGAATAGTTACTCCAATTATTCATGTATAGATTAAATTAAAAGATTCATAATAAATACCTCGCCCAATATGAATATAAATACAAATAAAAAAAAAAGATGCCCCATTTGCATGAAGAGTTCGAATTAACCATCCATAATTTACATTTCGGCAAATATAATTTACGCTATAAAATGCTCTTTCAATATTTGCTGTATAGTATATAGTTAAAAATAAACCTGTTATAATTTGAATAATTAAACATAAAGATAATAATGATCCAAAATTTCATCAAGATGAAATATTAATAGGAGTTGGTAAATCAATTAATGACCCATTAATAATTTTAAAAATAGGATGAGTTTTTCGAATAGGCTTAAATAAATTTATCATTAGTAAAAAGATCGAATAGGACCATGAAAAATATTGGTGATTTTAACTACTGTTACAAGTGTAAAAAATAAATAAATAATTATTATTAATATTAAGAAATAAGTTTGTTCATTATATAATTTAAATAAATTAATATGATTTTCATTATTTAAAAATAGAAATATATTAAAAAAATTAATTATATCTTCGTTAAAACTGAAATTTAATCAATTTAAATTGTTAATATTAATAAAAGAAATAATACTTAAAAATCTAATTATAAATAATAAAATAAGTTTATTTTTTAATGAAAATTTTTTTATTATTTCATTAGAAGCAATTCTTGATATATAAATAAATAAAACTAAAAGTCCTCCTAAGAAAATTAAAAATAAAATGTAAGAGAATCAGTAAGAATTAATAATTATTCCTGAAATAATACAAATTAATAATGTTTGAATTAAAATTAAAAGTCCTATAGGAATTGGATGATTAGTGAAAAATATAATAATTGAAATAAAAATTAATAAAAAAGATAATAATATTTTAATAATATCAAAGAATAGTTTAGTAAAAATAATAATTTTGGAGATTATAGATAAAGAAATTCTTTTTCTTTGAAGTTTTTAAAGAAATATCTTATTTTTGATTTACAAGACCAATATTTTATTTTAAATTATAAAAACTAATGATAATTATAAATATATTAATTTTTATTTTTATTATATTTATATTAGGGAATATAATTTTTGTTTCTAAGCATAAACATTTATTAATTGTTTTAATAAGATTAGAATTTATTGTATTAAGAATTTTTTTTTTATTATTATTATATTTGATAATAATTTATTTTAATTTATATATATTAATAGTTTTTTTAGTTTTTTCTGTTTGTGAAGGTGCTTTAGGTTTATCTATTTTAGTTTCAATAATTCGTACTCATGGTAATGATTATTTTCATAATTTTAATTTAATTTAAATGATAAAATATTTATTTATAATAATATTTATAATTCCTTTATGCTTTAAAAAAAATATTTTTTGGATAATTCAATTTATGATAATAATAATAATAATAATATTTATAAATTTAACTATAAATATTGAAAATTTTAATAATATTAGTTATATATTAGGATGTGATATTATTTCTTATGGTTTAATTTTATTAAGAATTTGAATTACATTTTTGATAATTATAGCAAGAGAAAAATTATTTAAAGATAAATTTTATGATAATTTATTTTTATTAAATATTTTATTATTAATATTAATATTATATTTAACTTTTAGAATAATAAATTTATTTATATTTTATTTATTTTTTGAAGGTAGATTAATTCCAACTTTAATATTAATTATTGGTTGGGGATATCAACCAGAACGAATTCAGGCTGGTTTATATTTATTATTTTATACTTTATTTGCTTCTTTACCTTTATTAATAGGAATTTTTTTTATTTATATAAAAATAAATTGTATAATAATATATTTTATAAAATTTTATAATTATAATTTAATTATTTTATACTTTAGAATATTACTAGCTTTTTTAGTTAAAATACCTATATATTTTGTTCATTTATGATTACCTAAAGCTCATGTTGAAGCTCCAATTTCAGGATCTATAATTTTAGCTGCTATTATACTAAAATTAGGGGGTTATGGTCTTTTACGAGTTATAATTATTTTTCAACAAATTGGTATAAAAATAAATTTAATTTGAATTATTATTAGATTAGTAGGGGGATTTTATATTAGTTTAAAATGTTTTTGTCAAGTTGATATAAAATCATTAATTGCTTATTCTTCAGTGTGTCATATGAGAATTGTTATTGGAGGGATTATAACTATAAATTATTGAGGATTTTTAGGTTCTTATATTTTGATAATTAGTCATGGATTGTGTTCATCTGGAATATTTTGTTTATCAAATATTAATTATGAACGATTAAATACTCGAAGATTATTTTTAAATAAGGGTATAATAAATTTTATACCTTCATTAAGACTGTGGTGATTTTTATTATTATCTTCTAATATAGCAGCACCTCCTTCTCTTAATTTAATAGGAGAAATTAGTTTAATTAATAGTTTAATAAGATGATCTTGATTGTCTATAATTTTATTAATTTTAATTTCATTTTTTAGAGCTGGATATAGATTATATTTATACTCTTATACTCAACATGGAAAATATAATATGGGAATATATAGATTTTATAGAGGAGTCTCTCGTGAATATTTAATATTAATATTACATTGATTACCTTTAAATATTTTAGTATTAAAAGTTGATTATGGGATAATTTGGTTTTAACTTAAATAATTTAAATAAAAATATTGATTTGTGGAGTCAAAAATATGAATATTCATTTTAGGTTATTAATAAAATTTCTATTTGTTTTATGAGTTTTTTTTTCGTTTTTTTTTTTATATTAATTAATTTTTTTATAATAATTTATTTTATTATGAATGAAATGGTTTTATTTATGGAATGGGAAATTATTTCTTTTAATTCTATGAATGTTGTGATATCAATTTTATTAGACTGAATATCTTTAGTTTTTATAATATTTGTTTTATTGATTTCTTCTTCAGTTATTATATATAGAAAAAGATATATAAGTTCTGAGTTAAATTTAGATCGATTTATTATTTTAGTTTTATTATTTGTTTTTTCTATAATTTTATTAATTATTAGACCTAATATTATTAGAATTATTTTAGGTTGAGATGGTTTAGGATTAGTTTCTTATTGTTTAGTAATTTATTATCAAAATATTAAATCTTATAATGCTGGAATATTAACTGTTTTATCAAATCGTATTGGGGATGTAATAATTTTAATAGTAATTGCTTGAATAATAAATTATGGGAGATGAAATTTTATTTTTTATTTAGATTTTATAAATGATGATATAGTAATAAAATTTATTGGGGTTATAATTATTTTAGCTGGGATAACTAAAAGAGCTCAAATTCCTTTTAGATCATGATTGCCAGCTGCTATAGCAGCTCCTACTCCTGTTTCAGCATTAGTTCATTCATCTACATTAGTAACTGCTGGTATTTATTTATTAATTCGATTTAATAGTTTATTATTAGATATATTATTTTTGAAAGTTCTTTTATTATTATCTGGTTTAACTATATTTATGGCTGGTATTTGTGCTAATTATGAGTTTGATTTAAAGAAAATTGTTGCTTTATCTACTTTAAGACAATTAGGTTTAATAATAAGAATTTTAAGAATAGGATTTTATGAATTAGCTTTTTTTCATTTATTAACTCATGCTATATTTAAAGCTTTATTATTTATATGTTCTGGAAAGATTATTCATTTAATGAATGATAATCAAGATATTCGTTTAATAGGAGGTTTAAGTTTATATATTCCTTTAACTTCTTTATGTTTAAATATTTCTAATTTAGCTTTATGTGGAATTCCATTTTTAGCTGGATTTTATTCTAAGGATTTAATTTTAGAAGTTATCAGAATAAGAAATTTAAATTTTTTAGTTTATAATTTATATTATATTTCAACGGGTTTAACTATATTTTATACAATTCGTTTATTAATATATTTGATAATTAATGATTATAATTTATTAGTAATTTATAATTTATATGAAGAAGATTATATTATATTAAATAGAATATTTATTTTATTATTTATAAGATTATTTTCAGGAAGATTTTTAAGATGAATAATTTTTTCTTATCCTTATATAATTTATTTACCTTTTAATATGAAAATAATAGTATTATATATTATTTTTTTAGGTATAATAATGGGGTGATTAATTAGAAATATAAATATTTATTCTTTAAATAAGTTTTTAAATACTTATAATTTAAGTTTTTTTTTAAGTTTAATATGATATATACCTAGATTATCAACTTATGGTTTAAATTATTATTTTTTAAATTTAGGTCAAAATTTATTAAAAGAAATTGATATGGGTTGAATGGAATTATATAGAAGTCAAGGTTTGAATAAAATTATTAAATATTATTCTGTAGTTAATTATATTTATCAAATAAATAATTTTAAAATTTATTTATATAGATTTATTTTATGAATAATTATTTATATTTTTATAATTATATTAATTTATTTAAATAGCTTAAAATTAAGAGTATAATATTGAAGATATTAGGGTGATATAATTATCTTTAAATATATTTATAAAAAAAAAATTTTTTTTTTACAATGAAAATGTAATGTTTTATATAAACTATATAAATTAATAAGAAATATTAATGAATTTAATCACTAAAAATTAAGTTAGCAGCTTAATTATAATATATTTCAATTGGAAATATTTTTCAATTTTATCATTAACAGTGATATACCTCTATTTTGGTTTCAATTAATATAATAAATAAGGAGTAATAACTCTATCTTTTAAGTCGAAATTAAATGCAAAATTGCTTCTTATTTAAGATAAATTGATTATTCAATATTTTTTGATTGCAAATCAAATATTTTAATTTAAATTATAATCCTTAATTAGTTCAATTTAATATATTTTGATTTCATTCATGATATAATCCTAATAAAAGTATAATAATAAAAAATCTTCTAATTTTTCATCATACTTGAAAATTAACTATTGAAAATCTTGGAATTATTGGGAAAATAAGGGCAATTTCTACATCAAAAATTAAAAAAATAATTGTAATAAGGAAAAAATGAAGAGAAAATGGAATACGAGGAATTGATTTTGGGTCAAATCCACATTCAAATGGGGAACATTTTTCTCGATCAAGAAGGGATTTTTTTGAAATAGTAAGAGATAAAAAAATAAGAAAATTAGAAATAATAAAAATAATAAAAGATAATAAAATTATTATAATAATTATTTATATTAATTAGATAATTAATCTTTTTGATTGGAAGTCAAATATACTAAATATATTATATAAATAATTAATTACCTCATCAATAAATTGAAATATAAAGAAAAAGTCAAACTACATCTACAAAATGTCAATATCAGGCAGCTGCTTCAAATCCAAAATGATGGTTATTAGAAAAATGATTGTTATAATGACGAATTAAGCATGTTAATAAAAAAATAGTTCCAATAATTACATGTAATCCATGAAATCCTGTTGCTATGAAAAAAGTTGATCCATAAATTCTATCAGCAATAGTAAATGGAGCTTCAATATATTCATAAGCTTGAAGTATAGTAAAATAAATACCTAATAATACTGTAAAAAATAATCTTTGAAAAGTTTGGGTAAAATTATTTTCTATTAATCTATGATGAGCTCAAGTAACAGTAATTCCTGATCTAATTAAAATAATGGTATTTAATAAAGGAATTTGAAATGGATTAAATGGTGTAATTCTTAGGGGGGGTCAAATTAGTCCAATTTCAATTGTTGGGGCTAAACTTCTATGGAAAAATGCTCAAAAAAATGAAATAAAAAAGAAAATTTCAGAAATAATAAATAAAATTATTCCTCATCGTAATCCATTTGATACTAAAATAGTATGTTTACCTTGAAATGTACCTTCTCGACAAATGTCACGTCATCATTGATATATTGATAATAAAACAATAATATAACCGAGGATTAATAAATTTATGTTAAAATTATGAAATCATTTAACTAATCCTGTAACTAAAGTTATTACTCCGATAGCTCTTGTTAAAGGTCATGGACTATAATCAACTAAGTGATATGGATGATTATTATATAAATTCATTAGTTAACTTCATTAGAATATAAAGTTCTAAGAATAGTAATTACGTAAGATTGAATAATAGCAACTGCAAATTCTAAAGTTAGTAGTAAAATTTGGGTTAAAATTAAAATAAATAATAAGTAATTAGGAAGATTTATTCCTGAATTACCCAGTAATGTCAATAACAAATGTCCAGCAATTATATTAGCTGTTAATCGAATAGCTAAAGTTCCTGGACGAATAATATTACTAATTGTTTCAATAATTACTATAAATGGTATTAAAATAGATGGAGTTCCTTGAGGAATTATATGAATAAATATATGTTGAGTGTTATTGATTCATCCATAGATTATAAATCTTAATCATAAAGTTAATGATAAGGTTAATGATAAATTTAAATGACTAGTGCTAGTAAAAATGTAAGGGAATAAACCTAAAAAATTATTAAATAAAATAAAAAAAAATAATGAAATAAAAATAAAAGTTGATCCATTAAATCTATTTGGTCCTATTAATATTTTAAATTCATTATGAAGTTTAGATGAAATAAAATTTCACAAAAAAAAATATCGATTTGGTAAAAATCAAAAAGAATAAGGAATAAAAATTATACCAATAATAGTTCTAATTCAGTTAAGAGATAAAAAAAAAATATTAGTAGATGGGTCAAAAATTGAAAATAAATTTCTTATCATTTTCATAAAATTAATTTTTTTGATATTTTAATTTTTTTATTAATAATATTAGAATTATAATTAAAAATATAATAATTTATAATATTAAATATAATAAAAATAATAATAAAAATTAATAAAGATATTAATCAATTAATAGGTATTATTTGAGGGATAAAAGAATATTGATAAATCAATAATTTAAATTTGACATATTTATGTTATATTTTAACTAATTCTTTCATTAGAAGTAATTGCTAATTTACTATAAAGTGGTTTAAGAGACCAATACTTGCTTTCAGTCATCTAATGATGAATAATTATTAATTCAATTAATAAAATTTTTAATTGAAATTCTTTCAATTATAATAGGTATAAAACTATGATTAGCTCCACAAATTTCTGAACATTGACCATAAAAAATTCCTGGGCGATTAATAAAAAAATTAGTTTGATTAAGACGACCAGGATTAGCATCAACTTTAACTCCTAAAGAAGGTACTGTTCATGAATGAATTACATCAGTAGCTGTAATTAAAATTCGAATTTGATTATTTATTGGTAAAATTACTCGATTATCGACATCTAATAAACGAAAATTATTATTTTTATTTCATTGAGTTATATAGGAATCAAATTCGACTTTATTAAAGTCTGAATATTCATAACTTCAATATCATTGATGTCCAATTGCTTTTAATGTAATTAAAGGATTATTTAATTCATCTAAAAGATAAAGAAGACGAAGGGAAGGAAAAGCAATAAAAATTAAAATAATAGCTGGTAAAATTGTTCAAATTAATTCAATTAATTGACCTTCAAGTAAGAATCGATTAATATATTTATTAAAAAATAAATTTAATATTAGATATGAAACTAGGATAGTAATAATAATTAAAATAATTAAAGAATGATCGTGGAAAAAAATAATTTGTTCTATTAATGGGGAAGCTCTATTTTGAAAATTAAGATTAGATCATGTAGCCATTTCTAAAAAAAGGATAATCCTTTATAAATGGGGTTTAAATCCATTACATATAATCTGCCATATTAGAAAATACTTAAAATAGGAAGTTCATTATATGAATGTTCGGCAGGAGGTAAATTTTGGAATCATTCAATAGATGATGGTATATTTAAAGAAAATAAAATAATTCGTTGGTAAATTATTGATTCTCAAATAATGATTATTACTATTATTATTGAGAATAAAGAAATATAGGACCCAAATGATGAAATAATATTTCAAGATAAAAAACTATCTGGATAATCAGAATAACGACGAGGTATTCCTGCTAATCCTAAAAAATGTTGAGGAAAAAAAGTTAAATTAACACCAATAAATATAGAAATAAATTGAATTTTTAATAAGTAAGGATTAAGAACTAATCCTGTAAATAAAGGATATCAATGAACAAACCCACCTAAAATAGCAAATACAGCTCCTATTGATAAAACATAATGAAAATGAGCTACAACATAATAAGTATCATGCAATGCAATATCAATAGATGAGTTAGCTAAAATTACTCCTGTTAATCCTCCTACAGTAAATAAAAAAATAAATCCTAATCCTCATAATATTGAAGGGCTATAATTAATTTGAGTTCCATGAAGAGTTGCTAATCAACTAAAAATTTTAATTCCTGTAGGTACAGCAATAATTATGGTAGCTGAGGTAAAATAAGCTCGAGTATCAATATCTATACCTACTGTAAATATATGATGTGCTCAAACAATAAATCCAAGTAATCCAATAGCTAGTATAGCATAAATTATACCTAAATTACCAAAAGTTTCTTTTTTTCCTCTTTCTTGAGAAATAATGTGAGAAATTATTCCAAATCCTGGTAAAATTAAAATGTAAACTTCGGGATGACCAAAAAATCAAAATAAATGTTGATATAAAATAGGATCTCCTCCTCCTGCAGGATCAAAAAAAGAGGTATTTAAATTTCGATCAGTTAATAATATAGTAATAGCACCTGCTAAAACAGGTAAAGATAATAATAATAATAAGGCAGTAATTCCTACTGATCATACAAATAATGGTATTTGATCATAAGATATATTATTAACTCGTATATTAATAATTGTAGTAATAAAATTAATTGCTCCTAAAATAGATGAAATTCCTGCTAAATGAAGAGAAAAAATAGCTAAATCAACTGAAGTTCCTCTATGAGCAATATTAGAGGATAAAGGGGGGTAAACTGTTCATCCTGTTCCTGCTCCATTTTCTACAATTCTTCTAGAAATTAATAAAATTAGAGAGGGGGGTAAAAGTCAAAATCTTATATTATTTATTCGAGGGAAAGCTATATCAGGGGCTCCTAATATAAGAGGTACTAATCAGTTTCCAAATCCTCCAATTATAATAGGCATAACTATAAAAAAAATTATAATAAAAGCATGAGCTGTAACAATAGTATTATAAATTTGGTCGTCACCAATTAAAAACCCAGGATTACCTAATTCAGTTCGAATAATTAAACTAAGAGAAGTTCCTACTATTCCTGCTCAAATTCCAAAAATAAAATATAGAGTTCCAATATCTTTATGATTAGTAGAAAAAAGTCATTTTCGCTAATAAAATGGCTGAGTTTAAGCGATAAATTGTAAATTTATTAACGAGAAATTTCTCTTTTATTAGTCTTATATTCAAAATTGATATAAAATTGCAAATTTTAAGGTATATAAATAAATATATTAAGGCTTAAAGAATAATATATCTTTATAAATAATTTTGAAGACTATTAGTTTAAATTAACTTAAAACCTTAAAAAAAAAATAAGGTTCTAATAATTATTCCTAATAAGGAAATAAATCTTAATAAATTAATTATAATTAATAAATTATTTTTTATAAAAATTTTAAATCATTTAAATTTAAAAGAAAAAAATAAAAAAGAAGAATAAATAATACGAATATAAAAAATTAATATAATTAATCTTATTATAATAAAAATAAATGAAATAATATATAATTTGTTAAAAATTAAATAATTAATAATTATTCATTTAGGGAAAAATCCTAGGAAGGGGGGTAATCCTCCTAAAGATAAAAAATTAATTATAATAAAAATTTTAATTGAAAAATTTATATTAAAATTAAATATTTGATTAATATAAAAAATATTTAATATATAAAATAAAAAACATATAATTCTAATTAAAAATGAATATAATATAAAATAAAGTATTCATAAATTTTCTCTAATTATTAAAGCTGAAATTATTCATCCTAAATTATTAATAGAGGAAAATGCTATTAATTTACGAATAGAAGTTTGGTTAAATCCTCCAATAGCTCCAATTAAAACATTAAAAATTATGATAATTATTATAAAATTTATATTAAAATAATATGACAATAAAATTATGGGGGAAATTTTTTGTCAAGTTATTAAAATAAAACAATTAAATCAAGATAGTCCTTCAATAATATTAGGAAATCAAAAATGAAAAGGGACTGATCCTATTTTTATTAATAAAGTTGAATTAATTATAATAGAAAAAAAATTATTGAATAAAAAATTTTTTATAAAAAATATTCTTAAAATAATAGAAAATAAAAAATTAATAGATGCAATAGATTGTGTTAAAAAATATTTAAGTGAAGCTTCAGAATTTAAAAGATTATTATTGTTGGAAATAAGGGGGATAAATCTTAATAAATTAATTTCTAATCCAATTCAACAACCTAATCAAGAATTAGCTGAGATAGAAATTAATGTTCTAAAGAATAATATAAATAAAAAAAACATTTTATTAGAATTAAAAAATAATAAAATTTAAAATAGAAAATAATTCAAAAAATGAATTTAAATCATTATATATATATGTATACGTATATTTTAGTGTATGATGCACAATAATTTTTGAAATTATTAGATATAGTTTAATTCTATAAAATATAATAAAGGTAAATAATTACATTATTTATTCTATCAGAATAATCCTTTATTCAGGCACTTTATTATAATTTAAAAAAAAGGTATTTCCTTTATATTTGGGGTATGAACCCAAAAGCTTTATTTAGCTTATTTTTAA